TATAGGGTTTAATAAAAATTAAATTAATCTTTTGATAAAATTGCTATGCTTAGTGTGTGACTCGTTGGTTTTTTGAGGGTTAGTATAAAAACCAGCCCCATAGTATAAACAAATAACTATAGAAGTAATAACCAACTCATCACTTCGTATTATCTGGATCCAAAGAACCAGTCAAAATATGATATATTGTTCATATTGTTGTAGCAACTGAAATCTTTTTTATTATTTATTAAAAAATCTGCTTCTAAATTGTTAATAATAAAAAAAAGAAAGGGTATGGATAAATGGAAGGATGAGAGGAAGAAAGAAAATATTGATGATATAGAATTCCAATATGTAAGGTCTATGAGTCATCTCATAAAAAATCTGTGTAATAAAGCATCAATACGGATTCATCATTAAATGGATCTGCTCATCGAACAAAAAATAAAGAGCTTCGAGCCAATAAAGACTAAGAATATTGACTCAAGAACTAATAGCTCCATTGTAGAATTCAGACCTAACCATTAAATAAGAAGCGATGGGAACGACGGAACCTGTGAATTCAAAAGATTCTATGAAAATGAATTTGAATGATTCATTGATCGGGATGGCGGAACCGACCAGAGACCAATTCATCTATTCGGAAAAGTTATGAACGAATGATAGAACTGAAATAGAAATGGAAAGAGTAAATATTCGCCCGCGAAAACTTTGTTTTCTTGGATTGCTAAATTTGGGTCAATCCAATACGATAAAGAGTAAAACAAAAAAAAGATTCCTTTTAACATTCTAATATCGATAAATAGAAGAAAAAATGGTTTAGTTATAGTTATTAATATTAATAGTTATTAATATATATATTTAATTTCATTATATATTATTATATATATCTATACAAACAAAATAGACAAATCAAGATATACAAATTAATAAGATTTGATCTAGATTAAATGAAATCCATGATTCAGTTATTAAAATTAAATATAAATACATCTATGCATAATATTATATCTGAATAGAATTCAAATTGAACTCAAAATCTTTAATTTGAATTTATTTTATTCGCGAGGAGCTGGATGAGAAGAAACTCTCACGTCCGGTTCTGTAGTAGAGATGGAATTCAAAACAAACCATCAACTATAACCCCAAAAGAACCAGATTCCGTAAACAACATAGAGGAAGAATGAAGGGAATATCTTATCGAGGTAATACTATTTGTTTTGGTAAATACGCTCTTCAGGCACTTGAACCCGCTTGGATCACATCTAGACAAATAGAAGCAGGTCGACGAGCAATGACACGAAATGCACGTCGCGGTGGAAAAATATGGGTTCGTATATTTCCAGATAAACCGGTTACAGTAAGACCCGCAGAAACACGTATGGGTTCAGGTAAAGGCTCTCCCGAATATTGGGTAGCGGTTGTTAAACCAGGTCGAATCCTTTATGAAATGGGTGGAGTAACAGAAACTATAGCCAGAAGGGCTATTTCAATAGCAGCGTCCAAAATGCCTATACGAGCTCAATTTATCATTTTGGGATAAAAAAGAAATAGGCCTTACTTAAAAACTTAAAAATAGTGGGTGCAGGTTTCTTTTTTTGGACAAATAATATTTCTTTTTTTCTTCGACCTTTGTATTGTAAAAAACAGATAAAAAAATGATATGATTCAACCTCAAACCCATTTGAATGTAGCAGATAACAGCGGGGCTCGAGAATTGATGTGTATTCGAATCATAGGAGCTAGCAATCGTCGATATGCTCATATTGGTGACGTTATTGTTGCTGTGATCAAAGACGCAGTTCCAAACATGCCTCTAGAAAGATCAGAAGTGGTCAGAGCTGTAATTGTCCGTACTTGTAAAGAACTTAAACGTGACAACGGTATGATAATACGATATGATGACAATGCTGCAGTTGTGATTGATCAAGAAGGAAATCCAAAAGGAACTCGAGTTTTTGGTGCGATTGCCCGAGAATTGAGACAGTTCAATTTTACTAAAATAGTTTCATTAGCTCCCGAGGTATTATAAAATAAGACCACGATATGGTTATAGTAGGGTATTTAAAAGAAATAGATTCAGATTCATTTAGTAGATTTTCTCTCACGTATATACCTTTCAAAATTAATATTTATAAACAAACACGTAAAAAAAAAAAAAAAAGAAAAACATGTTGATTATATCGAAATTTGGAGGCACCAATAATTTTAATTAATCATGAGTAGTGATACTATTGCTGACATAATAACTTCTATACGAAATGCCGATATGTATAGAAAAAGCGTGGTTCGAGTAGCATCTACTAATATCAGCCAAAGTATTGTGAAAATACTTTTACGAGAGGGTTTTCTCGAAAATGTGAGAAAACATCGAGAGAACAACAAATATTTTTTGGTTTTAACCCTACGACATAGAAGGAATAGGAAAAGGACTTATAGAAATCTTTTAAATTTAAAACGGATAAGTCGGCCGGGTCTACGAATTTATTCTAACTATCAAAGAATTCCTAGAATTTTAGGTGGAATGGGGGTTGTAATTCTTTCTACTTCTCGAGGTATAATGACAGACCGAGAGGCTCGACTAGAAAGAATAGGCGGAGAAATCTTGTGTTATATATGGTAATCTTTCTAATATCCGATATGAAACTTCTTTTTTGTGAAAAAGAAAAGAGAAGGGGTGGGTTCTCTAATAGGGTTCTTCCTCTACTAGTTGATACTTCAAGGGGGTTTTACCTGGAATGAAAGAACAAAAATGGATTCATGAAGGTTTAATTACTGAATCGCTTCCCAACGGTATGTTCCGGGTTCGTTTAGATAATGAAGATATGATTCTAGGTTATGTTTCAGGAAAGATCCGACGTAGTTTTATACGGATACTGCCAGGAGATAGAGTAAAAATTGAAGTAAGTCGTTATGATTCAACCAGAGGTCGTATAATTTATCGACTCCGCAACAAAGATTCGAAAGATTAGGTGTTTTTTAACTTCACCATTTCTTTCGTAGGAATACGATTCGAAATCGAAAATTTCAAGAAACTTATTTTCTTCCAAAAAGTGGATTCAAAATTAAAGTAAGGAGTGGCAAATATGAAAATAAGAGCTTCCGTTCGTAAAATTTGTGAAAAATGTCGACTAATCCGTCGTCGGGGACGAATTATAGTAATTTGTTCCAACCCAAGACATAAACAAAGACAAGGATAATAAAACTCGTTAAAGACCTGATATACAAATAGGGAATCTGTTTTGACATGAAATGGATATATCCATATATCTCTGACTCAAATTTATGAGATCATAAAATATGGCAAAAGCTATACCGAAAAAGGGTTCACGTGGACGTATTGGTTCACGTAAGAGTACACGTAAAATACCAAAGGGGGTTATTCATATTCAAGCAAGTTTCAATAATACCATTGTGACTGTTACAGATGTACGCGGGCGGGTGGTTTCTTGGTCCTCTGCCGGTACTTGTGGCTTCGGAGGTACAAGAAGAGGGACGCCGTTTGCTGCTCAAACCGCAGCGGCAAATGCTATTCGTGCAGTAGTAGATCAAGGTATGCAACGAGCAGAAGTCATGATTAAAGGTCCAGGTCTCGGAAGAGACGCAGCATTACGAGCTATTCGCAGAAGTGGTATACTATTAACTTTCGTACGGGATGTAACCCCTATGCCACATAATGGCTGTAGACCCCCGAAAAAAAGACGTGTGTAGAAATAAAAAAGGAAGATATTTGAATAGTAAGAGAAACAAGAGAAATAAATGATTCAATGATCTGATCAAATAATATTATTATGGTTCGAGAGAAAATAACAGTATCTACTCGGACACTACAGTGGAAGTGTGTTGAATCAGCAGCAGACAGTAAGCGTCTTTTTTATGGGCGCTTTATTCTGTCTCCGCTTATGAAAGGTCAAGCAGACACAATAGGCATTGCGATGCGAAGGGCTTTGCTTGGAGAAATCGAAGGAACATGTATCACACGCGCAAAATCTGAGAAAATATCACACGAATATTCTACGATAACGGGTATTCAAGAATCAGTACATGAAATTTTAATGAATTTGAAAGAAATCGTATTGAGAAGTAATCTCTATGGAACTTGTGAGGCGTCTATTTGTGTCAGAGGCCCTGGATATGTAACTGCTCAAGATATCATCTTACCGCCTTATGTAGAAATCGTCGATAATACACAGCATATAGCTAGCTTGACAGAACCCATTGAGTTGGTTATTGGATTACAAATAGAGAAGAATCGCGGATATCTTATAAAAGCGCCAAATACCTTTCAAGATGGAAGTTATCCTATAGATCCTGTATTCATGCCTGTTCGAAATGCGAATCATAGTATTCATTCTTATGAAAATGGTAACAAAGAAATACTATTTCTCGAAATATGGACAAATGGAAGTTTAACTCCTAAAGAAGCACTTCACGAAGCCTCCCGGAATTTGATTGATTTATTGATTCCCTTTTTACATACCAAAGAAGAAAATCTAAATTTAGAGGACAATCAACACATGTTTCCTTTACCCCCTTTTACCTTTTATGATAAATTGGCTAAACTAACAAAAAAAAAAAAAAAAATGGCGTTGAAATCGATTTTTATTGACCAATCAGAATTGCCTCCCAGGATCTATAATTGTCTCAAAAGGTCCAATATATATACATTGTTGGACCTTTTGAATAACAGCCAAGAAGATCTTATGAAAATGGAGCATTTTCGCATAGAAGATGTCAAACAAATTTTAGGGATTCTAGAAAAAGATTTCGTAATTGATTTACCGAAAAATAAGTTTTAAATCCATTGGATTTTTTTCATTTTTTTTTAGAAAAAGGCCAAATAAAGGGTTTTGAATATTTAGGACAATTCATATATATTCGGAATCCGCATAGATTCATAATTTAATTGAATATGAATAGATGTATCTAGGGAGAATTCACTTTGAAGCGACTGTTCCCTAGATACATACGTCGTGATATTTTATTTCACAATTGAATCAATCAATTTAAAAAAGACC